AGAGCCGCTAAATCAGGTTCGCGTTTAGGTGAAGGAAGTATGACTGCTTTACCAATAGTTGAGACCCAATCGGGAGATGTTTCAGCTTATATTCCTACTAATGTAATCTCAATTACAGATGGCCAAATTTTCTTATCCGCCGATTTATTCAATGCTGGAATCAGACCTGCCATTAACGTGGGGATTTCCGTCTCCAGAGTAGGATCTGCCGCTCAAATTAAAGCCATGAAACAAGTAGCCGGCAAACTAAAATTGGAATTGGCACAATTCGCAGAATTAGAAGCCTTTGCACAATTCGCGTCTGATCTCGATAAAGCTACTCAGAATCAATTGGCAAGAGGTCAACGATTACGTGAGTTGCTCAAACAATCTCAATCATCCCCTCTCACGGTGGAAGAACAGGTAATGACTATTTATACTGGAACGAATGGTTATCTTGATTCATTAGAAATTGGACAGGTAAAGAAATTTCTCGTTGAGTTACGGACTTATTTAAAAACGAATAAACCGCAGTTCCAAGAAATCATATCTTCTACCAAGATATTCAATGAGGAAGCGGAAGCCCTTTTGAAAGACGCTATTCAAGAACAAATGGAACGCTTTCTACTTCAGGAACAGGTATAAAGAAATTCCTTTAAATAACTTTCTAATTTTATAGAAATAATTATTTCTATAATCTAATCTTTTATTTTATTATATATCTTTTATATTAATAATTTTATAGTAATAAAAAATTATTATTAAGAATAAATATAGAAATAAATATATAAATAAGTATAAGGGTCTCTTGTTCAAATCATTCAAAATACCTAGTTAGTAGAAAATAAATATATGGAAATCCGTCGCGTCCAATAGGATTTGAACCTATACTAAAGGTTTAGAAGACCTCTGTCCTATCCATTAGACAATGGACGCTTTTTTCTTAATTTTGTTTTCACATCTCTTGGTCATAAAAAAGACCATTGAGAGAATTCCAGGAATTGCGCATTCAATTCAATGATACATTCATTATCATTATATTAATAATTACATTAAATTAGATTCATTACATGAATAATTATAATTAGATCCTCTATATTATAGATTATTTAATATAGAATTTAAATAATATAATATTTTATAATAGATAAAAAATATAACTTTTACTATTAAACATATTCTAAATATAATATAGAATTTTAGAAATATAGAGAATAAATTAATATATATAATATAGAGATATAAGCGGGTAGCGGGAATCGAACCCGCATCGTTAGCTTGGAAGGCTAGGGGTTATAGTCGACGTTGAGTCATCGTTTTTAACGTCTCTAATTCAAAACCGAACGTGAAACTTTGGTTTCATTCGGCTCCTTTATGAAAGATGGACAAATTTCACATATGTCAGATGTGAACTAAATTACAAAAAAAAAGAAAAGAAATTTCCGCCCATAACATCTATGTCAGCTTTTCTGTTTGAATGCATTCAAAACAAAACCCGCTTTATAGATGATCCCTATAGAACAGGGGGGGTTAGAACCACCCTTCTAGTTACTTCGTTCTCTATTTCTATTTGAAAGAATCCTTAGGAAAAGGATATTGTTTCCACCGAGCTAAAACAATATAATATGTCGATGTCTCTAGTAAACCAAAGCCATTAGTTAATAGCTGTTTTGCTTCAATCTCTTTTATACAAATCATAAATTGAAGATTTAGTTACGATTAGAAATACTCCCTTCTCTATTTATCCATGGACCCTTTACTCATACTTATTCAATTGGAAATATTGATCCAATTCAAAAACCAATTATGTTTCGTAATTTCATAATCCAATTTTGTTTTTTCCAATTTCTAATTGACTCTTTTGGATACAAATCACGAGAATGTCTATTCTTCCTCGAATCTTTCATTGAGAGGTAAAGGATTAAATCCTTTTAAGAAATAAAGTTTTTGATCGGAATATTAATTAAACCGAAGGACCCCTTAACCATTTAAGGGGTTAATAGAACGAATCGCACTTTTACCACTAAACTATACCCGCTACAATGTGATTATTGTATAGAAATGGATCTTTTGTCGAACAAAAAAATGGGTCATAATTAAGACGATAGGATCAGAAAAGAATCATGAAAATTAGAGCGTTGACATGCTTTGGCCAAGGAGACTAATGAGATTGGGGAAAGAGGATTTATTTAAATAACTAAAAAAACACGCTTTTTTAGTTATTTAAATGAGATGGATACGTCTCGATAAAAAAAAGGTGTATGCCATAACATAAATTGTGCAAGAATATATGGTTCTATTCTTTTTTATTTTTATTCCATTTACTTTACTGGAATAAAAATAAAAAAAAAAAAGAAAGAATAAAATAATTAAGAAATGACACTCGGATTCTATTCTGTATGATAGGAATAGAAATTGCCTTTATTATGATTGTTCTTGAAACAAGAACAATCATTAATCATTTTTTTTTTTCAAATCAAATAAATCATTTTTTTCTATGATTCATTGGAACAAAAACGAAAGACCCGGCCCGGTCAGGACCGGGGGCCGGGCTGTGGAAGTAAAAGTAAAAAAGGATCTTGCAGACGAAAGCAAAGAGGTACTCTTTTTTTATTATTTATTTAATTTTAATTTATATATTTATTATTACTTTCTATTTACTATTTATTAATTCTATAATTTTTTTATATAAGAAATTCATTGCTATATAATTTATAGTTTATAGTTTATATAATATATAATATTCTTGGGGCATTAGGTGGTTATATATCTAAATTTATATTCATTGGAATAGTGGAGTTGAGATATCGCTTTCGAGCCCTTACTTTACCTAAATGAAATCACTGATTTTTATTTTCTATATTTTTTTTTCTATTTTTCTATGTCTCTATAATTAGATATCTATATAATAATTATATACTGAATAATAAAGAGGTATAAAGAGAGGGCCCTTTTTCAAGCCTTACTGTTTTTGTGTAATATAATCTAGTAATTATCCTTTTTCTTTCAATTTGGGGAGATGGCTGAGTGGACTAAAGCGTCGGATTGCTAATCCGTTGTACGGGTTTTTCGTACCGAGGGTTCGAATCCCTCTCTTTCCGCTTTAGTCAATGACTTGGTATTTTTTCTTTATCTTTCAATTTCTCTTTCAACGAGTCTTTTTTTTTTATTTCATTTTAATTAATAGTTAAAAATGTGGAATAAATAAAATCCTAAGAACATTTTAAAATCAAGCAAGGAAAACAGAAACTTTATTGTTATTTTTTATTCTTCACGTCCAGGATTCCGTCCTGGATCATTAGATAGGAATCCGAAGATAAAGAGAGAAACAAAGAATACCACTACTGTGTAAACAAATAGTTTAAGAGTAAGCATTACACAATCTCCAAGATCATTTTTTTTGGAAAAAAAGATAATAGATTCTCCATTTTTATACCACATACCTTATTTTGACACCACGAAATTCTTTTTCTAAATCTATAGAAATAAAAAAGAATTTTCAGAAATTCATTTGTAATAAGAGTCAAGTCTTTCATTACCAAAAGCTTTTTCATACCCGCAATTAGATATTGCGGAGGAATCTACTAGGTTCTTTCACTGTAAAAAAGGGTCCGAATGAGGAACTGGGGGGAGCCCAGACTTATTGTGGCGATCCAAGAATTTGATTATTTGAATCGAAGGGTTATACTATAAGACTTATCTGATCTTATGAATTGTTAGAATTTTTTTTAAGAATAAATCATGAATTTTTCTAGGACCGTATTAAAGATCTCATCGAAAACTTACAGCAGCTTGCCAAACAAAAGCTAAGAGAAAAAAGAACAAAGGTATTACTGGCATAAAATCTACGATTGGATTCAAAAAAGCATAAGCCTCGGGCAATTTTGAGAAGAAAAAACTACTTGAAGAAAGAGCAGAATTAAGACAAATACAGATCAAACTAAAGATATTAAGCATAACAAACATTTTTTTCTTTGTTCTTGAAGATAATTGTATTTATTTTGATTGAGTTATTAATATGATGAGTTCTTAATATGAGTTATTATAATCTTATTTTTTTTTTTTGAATTAACCCAATCAAAAATCCTTCAATTCTCAAATCAAAAGAGAATAGACAAAACCATACTTTCATACAATATCTTAATTGAATTGTATGTAATGATCAATAAATGTCGTTTAATTCTCTATCTAAATGTCTCAAAATCCTAGCAACACTTTAATCTATTCTATATAGATTTGGACTAGAATTGACGAAGAACTACTATCAATATTAGTCTTTATTAATGTCGAATAGAAATCAAAAATGGGGCGTGGCCAAGTGGTAAGGCAACGGGTTTTGGTCCCGGTATCGGAGGTTCGAATCCTTCCGTCCCAGAGCATACCTATTATATTATATATATCATATCAGAATATAGATTTTCTATTTTATATTAGAATAAAAGAAAGATTGCCCTTTTTTAAACAACCTTCTTTTTTTTTAAGAGTAGAATAAGATTGGTTATAATCTGATTTTGCTTTCCTATAATGATTGATTCTTATATGAATTATATCTTTTTCAAAAATCAAAAATCGAATCGTGTTCAAATAACACACAGATGTAATTGAATCTATTTGTATACAGGTAAGATGGGAGCATAGATTAAATCATATTTCTATTTAATAAGTTAGTTCTTCATAAAATAAAAATAAGAGCCATGATTTAATCTGTACTTGTTTTAATTTACATTTATACAAAATAGTAATAGTCTGGAACACTCTAATAGGATTCTTTTTTTATTTAGGATTCATCATCTTCATAGAATTGACGCAGTAGATAGGAGTTAAACGTCAATGTAAAATACCAATTTCAATATATGCGGCTGTCTGAATTTCATTAAAAAAAAATCAAGTTACATACGTAACATATGTCTTTTCTTTGAACCCCGTTTTTAAGTATTTTGTGTTTTCTTTTATGAAAAATTGTAAATATATGATATGTACCAATTGAGACAAAGTGTATTCATACATCTTAGTCGCTTTTCCTTAGGAAATAATTGCAGCCGGATTATTGACTCCAAGTCAAATAAACTACGCAGAAAGGGAGCGAAGGCTTATATATATATGTATTGTTATCGTTCTATTTCTTCTATTTCATTGATTCATTGAAAACTTTATTTTATTTCAATTGAGTTTTGTGACAATAGATTTGTTATCCCTAAATTTTAAATATTTAACTTTACCCTTTAACATAGAATGTTTCTAATTACTTTCAAAGATATTTGTTTAGTCTACCTGATAGGTATGGGGATCCTCTTTTAATTATGATTTATCAAAAAGAATAACAACCCAAAGCCTCTATTCTATCAGTCTTTATCCACCACCTCGTGAAAAACAAAAAGAATTTACATTTTTTTTTATGGTTTAATCCGAATATGAATTTTTCTCTATTATTATCAAAATGCGATTTTTACTGTAAAGCCTTATTCAAATAATGTAATGATAGTGAAATAGGAAATTTTTCAATCAATTAAATATTTTTAATAATGTCTTATGAGTCCTTGGTACTCGAAGAAGTGTGAAATTGGTGAATCTATTTTAGCAAGTCACCTCAAGATGCAGATTAAAAAAAAAACTTATTTGTGTTATTTATTAGTTCAATTTTTTATATTCTAATATTTATATTTAGATTATAATTCGAAAGAAAAAATAATATATATATAATAAATATTATTTATTATATATATATATTAAATATTATTTATTATATATATATTATGGGGTTAAATTTAATTCGTGCTGATACTTCTTGAGAAATTACCCATTCATAAAAGTATGGATTACTATGTACCGAACGAACCAATGATTATTCATGAGTCCATAATGGAATCAATTACATACTGTTTACAGCAACCTACTAGGAAATGTTATGGTAAAACTTCGTTTAAAACGATGTGGTAAAAAGCAACGTGCGACTTGAGGGATATGGTCGTCTGTGGATTCTTACATCCATCATTTTCTTTTTATATTAATTAGATAGGAATGGGGGTGCTCTTGGCTCGACATCGTTTGTTCTGTTTCACTAGAACCCTCCTTTTTTAGTTCGGGGGTTGGGATGTAAATAGTACATGATCTTAATGGAGCTCGAGTAAAAAAAAGTATTGATTCATTTTTTAAGGGAACGGATCTAGGGTTAGTGTTAATTAATAAGTTGAAACAGCTTCGTAAGTATATTTTCCATATAAAAATCGAAAGGATCCAATTTTCAAATTTATAAGTAAAACCTCTTGGAATTGGTAAAACTCTTTCGATTAAAAGTGTATCGCGCAGGAATCAAATCGACCATTTGTATGATTTTTTGATAAAAAGAAATCACAAAAAGGGTATGTTGCTGACGTTTTTTGAAACGATTAAAAATCACCGAAGTAATGTCTAAACCCAATGATTCAAAGAAACGATAAAGAATCCTGGAACAAGGAAATACCACTTTCAGTTGTCTCAATAAATAGATTCTAATTAAGAATCAAAATAGATTCTAAAGACAAAAAAAAGGTGCGTGGTTAGAGATCGCTCAATAAACGAAATACCTAAAGTAAAGGGTTTCCTTGGGTTATTAGCGAGTTATCCAACTTGAGTTATGAGGATGCGAATACAAATGATTTTATTTTCTTTTTCGGATAAGAATAAGGAATAATAAAAAGTACTTAACTCATATTTAATTGATTTGATTATTTTATGGATCCATTTTACATTACTAATTAAAAATTTCAAATTCGATCCATAGACATAATTTCGAATTTTCTTGAGCCGTATGAGGAGAAAACCTCTTATACGTTTCTAGGGGGGTATTATTCATCTACATCTATCCCAATGGGTGGTTTATCGAATCGTTGCAATTGATGCTCGATGCCGAAGAGAAGGAAGAGCTCTTCGGAAAGTGGGCTTTTATGATCCGCTAAAGAATCAAACCTATTTAAATGTTCCTGCTATTCTATATTTCCTTGAAAGGGGCGCTCAGCCTACGGGAACTGTTCATGATATTTCGAAGAAGGCGGGAGTTTTTATGGAACTTTGCCTTAATCAACAGATTAAATTCAATTAATGAATAGAACAAAAGAGGGGGCTTATATAACTTTGTATAACCTTTTATATACTACCGCCCCCCCTCTTTTGTTCTATTCATACCTATTTATTATTACTACTAAAAAATGTCGTCTTATATAACGACAAAAATTTATTTTTATTTTAGTGATAGAAATTCATTTAATTTAAGACAGATGAAAAAAGAGCAAATGAATAACCGAAGTAGTTGGATTTAGAAATCCAAAATATTTACATTATTGCTAATTCAATACTAGTTGGTTTTTAGTTGAAACTTTCACTTTTTTTATGTTATGAACAAATAAATAAAAAAAACAAATGGGATTTAAGATTTCTTTTTTTTTTTTTACTTATATGGATTAAGTAAACCCAAGCATTGCGATACTTTGCTACGAATATTGATTCTTACGCTTACATCCTTTTGTATCCATGTTTATTATCCATATATAGTTAGTGCCAATTCAATACAAGTCATTAGTTTTTTCTTTATTTGTATAATTTATATTTTATTATATTAATTCAATATTTAATTTTTTTTTTATTTTAATTTATGGTTCTCCACATTGTGTTCTTTTCTTAAGATTTACATTCGTATTGACAACAGTGTATCAAACAAATATAATCCGATCATGAATAAATGTATCTATTTCCCTCTGTTCCATCTATGGACTTGGTTTTTTTATTTTACTTTATTTAAACGATGGATTCGTCGGATTTGCTGGGATACGAGAAGCCTTTATTTATTTTATTGAAAAAAAAAACGGATAAGATAATAATGGATAAGATAAGATACGAACTAAATCCGTGGTAGTACATCAATTTTGACTTAATCCATATTCTTATCTTAATCTAGATTTTTAGAAGTCAGTGTATTTCCATCTAATATGTTCATTATTTTTTTTATGTTCAGAATCGATTAGCAATATTTTTGCTATTTTACTATTTTGATTTCGGTGTGCAATTAAATCTAATTTTTTATTCCGATTGGATCTACACATTTTTTTTTTGGGGGGGGGGGTTGCTAACTCAACGGTAGAGTACTCGGCTTTTAAGTGCGACTGGCAATTTTTACACATTTGTATGAAGCAACGTCTTCGTCGATACTATCTCTAGAGCTTGTAAGACCGCGACTGATCCTCAAAGGAATGAATGGAAAAAGCAGCATGTCGTATCAATGTGGAATTCTGAGAATATTTTATTCTTAGCGGATCGGTTCAAAACTTTGTTTAAATTCTTGACGAAAAAAAATAAAATGAAATTTTGGGTTAAGTGAATAAATGGATAGAGCCCTATGGCTCCAATTATAGGTAAACAAAAAAAAAAAGAAACGAGCTTCTGTTCTTAATTTGAACGATTACCCGATCTAATTAAACGTTAAAAATAGATTAGTCCTTGATGCGGTAAATGCTTTTCCCATAAGTGGATCATCGATTTATTTTTAAATCCTAATTATTAGTAGCTATTCTCCATTAGAGTGTGGGGGTAAATGTGTAGAAAAAGCAGTCTATTGATAAAGATAAAAATCCCTTTTTTCCAAAATCAAAAGAGCGATTGGGTTGAACAAATAAAGGATTTCTAACCATCTTGTTATCCTCGAATGAGCATAAACCAATTAAATTAGATGGAAAAGGCGAGGCTAAAGAGTCCGTCGATCAGTCTTATCTGGTTCCGGGGTATATATCTATTTATTTCTTACTATAATATCCTGTTTTGACTGTATCGTACTATGTGTCATTTAATAACCCAAAAGAAATCCCTTATCCCCATCTAATTTTAAATGGAGGAATTTCAAGGATATTTAGAACTCGATAGATTTCAGCAACACGACTTCCTATACCCACTTATCTTTCGGGAATATAGTTATGCACTTGCTCATGGTCATGGTTTAAATAGATACATGTTGTTGGAAAATATAGGTTATGATAATAAATCTAGTTTACTGATTGTAAAACGCTTAATTACTACAATGTATCAACAGAATTATTTGAAAATTTCTGCTAATGATTCTAAACAAAATCCATTTTTTGGGTACAACAAGAATTTGCATTCTAAAATTCTATCAGAAGGATTTGCAATCATTGTGGAAATTCCATTTTATCTACGATTAATATCTTCTTTAGAAGGGGCAGAAATCGTAAGATTTTACAATTTACGATCCATTCATTCAATATTTCCCTTTTTAGAGGAAAAGTTCCCACATTTAAATTATTCGGCGGATATACTAATACCCTACCCTGCCCATCTGGAAATATTGGTTCAAACCCTTCGTTACCGGGTGAAAGATGCTTCTTATTTGCATTTATTGCGGTTCTTTCTTCATGAGTATTCTAATTGTAACAGTCTTATTATTACAAATAAATCTATTTCCATTTTTTCAAAAAGTAATCCGAGATTCTTTTTATTCCTATATAATTCTTATATATGTGAATACGAATCCATCTTCCTTTTTCTCCGTAACCAACCTTCTCATTTACGATTAACATCTTCTGGAGTCCTTTTTGAACGACTCTGTTTATATAGAAAAATAGAACATTTTGCCGAAGTCTTTTCTAATGATTTTCCGGTCATCCCATGCTTTCTCAAGGATCCTTTCATGCATTATGTTAGATATCAAGGAAAATCAATTCTGGCTTCCAAAGACACACCTCTTCTAATGAATAAATGGAAATCTTACCTTGTCAATTTATGGCAATGTCATTTTGATGTATGGTCTCACGCGGCAAGTATCCGTATAAACCAATTATCCAAGCATTCCCTCGATTTTTTGAGTTACTTTTCAAGTGTTCGACGAAATCCTGCAGTGGTGCGGAATCAAATGCTAGAAAATTCATTTCTACTAAATAATGCTCCCAATAAACTCGATACAATGGTTCCAATTATTCCTCTGATTGGATCATTGGCTAAAGCGAAATTTTGTAACGCAGTAGGGCATCCAATTAGTAAG